GTGGTAAAAAAGAAAAGTGGTAGTCAGGGTAGGTTAAAAATATAGGTTTGATTCGGTCAGGCGAGTGAATCACCGAAGCGCGTGGAGCCTTAGGAGCTTGCCAGACACGTAGAGTCAAGTTACTACGGAACGTGTCAGTCAAATTCAGTCTACGGAACTTGACTTCACAGCGAGAACTCGTCTCGTAAAGTCAATGCCAAATTCGAATCCAAATAAGGAATGCGCTCGACTCCAATCAGGCAGAGGAGAACGAAAGAAGGGTATTGCCATCCCCTACCAACAATAGAGAAATGTCCCAGATAACAAGGCGGGATTGAACTCGTACGTCGCCCTCCCTTTTCCAGTGAGTCGACTCCATAGAGAGATGGATAGATAGCCATACCTTTGAAGTGCAGCCTCTCAATCCTGATCATTCCCTCGCCCTCTGCTTGAATCTAGTTTGTTTATTGCTTAAATCACTCTTTTTTAATGAAAAAGACGGGCTTTCGACAAGTCTGATCCTTTTGATTGAACTCTTATGAGTGGAATCGGTCTTTAATGAAAAAGACGGGGTTTTGGTCTTGTTTCCGCTTCTCTAGTAAGGTAATGGAATCGAATTAGGTTAGCTCTTGCTAGCCGGGCCGGCCTCCTAAGCCTAATTCCTGAAAGAATGGAATGGTATTCGCTAGCCTTTCCACCATCGACATATCTGTTCCCCGATCCTTCCACACCCGAGCAAACCAAGTCACGTTGCAGGGCCTGCTCTCGCATTTCTTTCATTAGAAAACTCCAGTTCGTGATCCGTGGAAGGCTTTGATCTTCTCTTCCCGATTCCTATACCATACGCATCTATCCTCATCTAGAGCAATGCTGTGTCCACCTTCTTGAACTAAAGGACATACGCCAGTTTAAAGTCTAATTCCATATCCACCCCACAGACAATTATGAACCCCAAAGAGCAGGTTCGGGCCCATCTAGCTCAGCTTGTTATGGCGAGACAAGACAAGCAAAAGCCATCTTTAGGGCTGGCATTGAACTCTTTCAGACCTTTAGCTCCACTCTAAAAAGCTCTATACGCTCAATAGCACGGTGTTTAAGGCAAAAAAAGAAAGAGGCAATCTCATATAGAGCTTAGGAAATGGTACAGACATGCATAGAAGTAGTGGACACACCCGCAGCGCAGGGAAAGCCATCTCGAAAGCATCGAGTTGCCTAAAAGAAAAGCCCCTTTCTTATCTTATTATTCTTGCTTGCCTTCGCGGATAATCAAATCAAGACTAGTCGCTTTAACCTGCATTCATTCCTAGCTCTAGTTGCCTTAATGTCTTTTTTTTTTTAAGAACCTTCTTATCTGACTTTTGAGCTACCCCCTTGCCTGAAAGCGGAAGAGAGAGGCCACTCCCCTTTTAGTTAGGCATTAACTAGAAAAGAAAGATCAGAAGTTGCTAATCAAGAGAAGTCAAGACCCCAAGAAAGGGCCTCAAGTCAAGGATCAACGCAACGAAGCGGGCCCAAGTAAGATGCCATCCCCAGCAGCCAAAGAAAGACTCCACACAAGAAGTCCAAGAGGAGAGTTAGTTGCAGTCCTTGGAATGGAAGAAAAGGAGGCTTTCGATGCTATGCTCCCCAGATCGAAAGAATAGAAGAGACCACCCGCCCAGTCAGTCTCAACAGAAGGTAAGAGGAAGGGCACATAGAAAAGAGAGGGAAGCGAAGGCTAGGCTAAATAGATGGGATGCTTTCTAGAGGAAATACTTGAATGAAGCTTGTGGTGTGTCCTTCGGTCCGAAAAAGTGGAGTGAGATAGCTCTCAACCTCGCGAAAGAGGCCTTTATGAGATAGGGCGGATTCTCTTTAAAGAAGCACGAGCGCCTATCTTTAATTGAACGAGCAACTGTTCGCTTCGGGTTTAGGGAAACCTATGGGCTTCGCCGCTTGAGAACACCCCGGCGCTTGAGGGGGCAAGCTACTAAGCTAGTGTTTGAATTTCCTCGCTTTATGCAAGGTTTGAGTAACTCCTTGCTATTGTTCCGTAAGGCCATAAGGTAGTGCTTCCCGTTGAGGCGAAGCACTCCCGTTCTTCATCAAGTTGCTGCTGGATTGTCTATAGGTCTTTCTTATGTCTTGTTTGAATTATCCGAGTGGGCTACTAGTAGATCGGAAAGTGGTGAAGTGAGCGAGTGGTTCTTTTCCGAACCACGAGCGAGCTGAACTTGTATGTGATTCCGGTTGGATTTGAAAAGCCTGGCTTGTTGCCTTGGTTATCATCGTTGATTTGGATGTTTTGCCAATGGGGGGTCTCCCGGCGAGAAGAAGCAGGGGCGCTAAGACATCTCCTTGTCTAACCATTAGTTGGAGCTTTCTTCGCTTGAAGCGGGGTAGGGGGGCAATGCTAGAACAGTATTAAGAGCGGAAAGGGGCGAAGAGGTGGGAAGTGAACGTAGCTGGTTTTGCATCCATTCTTTTATGATAGATCGGAGGCACCTCGGTCGAAGTATTCCCAACTGCACAGTCGAGTCCACCCATGGAAAGAACACACCCAAGGGCGACTAAGAAGGCTTCGGGGCAAGGAGTTAGCTGTTTATTTGTTTGTTCGTTGTTGATAGAAAAGCATTGTTCCGCACCCCACTACCCCCACAAGGGGGGCAAAGGAGCAGCTCGAACCGATCACTGATGACCAACTATGCCCCTATCCACTTGGGGGTTAAAGCCTTCTTCGGAAGGAGGAGAATAAACAAAGCAATCGATCGGCCCAATCTCGGAAAACCAATGGTGGGAGCAATCAACTGCATTCCCAGCTCTGGTTGCTAATCCCTCTCCTTCCCTTATATACTTTCCGTCTTAAAGAGCCATTTCTTGTTCGTCGAGTGCCCTTATGTTATTAAGTGATCACCCATTCCACTACCAATCCGTGTCCTTTCTTCTTTTATTCACCTTTCGAACCAGAACGAGATCCGACCCGAAAGATTATCTATCTTCTATTTACTTACTTCTTGTTGAATTCAGCAATCAGTCTTTTGTGGCCTCGGGTTCTTTCTTCCTCAATCTGGTTTCATTTGGGAAGTCCAACTTCATCTTCCTCTTAAGGGCGAGTCCAGTGGCAATGAGGAAAGGAAGGTTTTGTTCAAGGGAGGGCAGCGACCTCTTCAATGCTAGGGTTTCGGGTCAGTTCGGATCGATTTCAAAAAAGGAAGGAGACAAGAGGTCGACAACGTGAGCTTTACTGCCGGGCGCCTTCTTGATCCAAATCACTCATTTTGTTTGAAAATCCCCAGGAAAATGAAAAAAGATCCCATTTCCATGTCCTGTTAGAAGGGAAAGTCAATTGATAGAAATTGCTGCTATATGAAACGCAAAAGTTTCATTTCTATCGGGGGCTTACGAAAGGAAATCGACTTGCAACGAAAAATACGGGGTTTTGGCAAGTTGTCAACGTTGGCTCATGTCAGTGAGGAAATAAGAAAGATTGGCTCGCGTAAGCGTGAGTAAAGCACCCCGAGGTAAGGGAACGATCCGCTCTTAGATGCATGCTTTTGCTCTCTATTCTTAGCGGTCATTTTAGAAGGTCTCACTAACAAATAAGAATTTCACTTCAACACTCACTTCTGCCATTTTCCGTCTCCAAGCTCAACCAGGGGGCGATCCTAGGTCGTCACTGCGCTCTTTAGATTCAGCGAATTATCAGCAACTATTAGGAAGAATCCAGTAGTCTCCTCCCCTTCTGCAATTGAGAGCTAGGGTGCAAGACAGCCAAGGTCTTTATGCTCTTCATGACCTCTCGCGCCCTGTTTGAAGCAAGGTATGTATGCTTTGTAAAGATCTTCCCTTTCAAAATGCGGGTAGACGCAGCCAAATTCAAGTATAATGGGCCCCCCATCTGAATGTCTTAAGCAAAACTTTGGACTTATTAAGACATTCAGAAGTAGGCTAACTCCCTATGCCCTATCTCCGGTAGGATGTGTGCACGAGTAGCTGCATCAGACTATAGCTCTGAGTCAGGACAGGAAAGTGGAAAACCAACCTCATACGAGAAGATAGACCTTCTCCCGATCTCATCGTGGGAGGCCCCTTGGTTCTGATATCTTGCCCGCGCTTACTTCAGAAGTCACATGGGCGATCTCGATCACTACTTACGCAACTCCCTCTGGAGCTAGATTTCCTTCTTTTGCGCTTGGGTGGGAGCAGCAGAGAATTCTTCAAAAGAGGGTCTTAAGCGCCTACACTCCTCAAATTGCACTGAAGACTTTCGATTTGATCCTGCTCTTTTTGCGTGTAAGAAATCTGCTGAATAAGGGAGCGAGCAGCTAGTAGGTATGCTGGGAGTTGGAGTCTAAGAAAGGTACCTATTAATTCACTCGTCAAATAGGACTGAAGCCTTTAGGGCGGTGGGATCCTCATGTAAGAAAATCATTAACTCATTGAATTCGGGTATCGCCTCTTTTTCAAGAACCGTCATGCTCTTCCTATCAGTCAGTTCGGGCAGCGGGCATGAAGCTCGGTCAATCCACCCTACTAAGTAAAGGGGACAACGGGTCCCAGGATCCGCCCTTACTCTTGTCCGAATAAGGAAGGGAGCGTCTAGGTCTGGGATGCTAGTAGGTCTAGGGTGGGAGTTGGGGTATAAGAGCGGGGGTTCGAACGGTGCCCCCATGAAAGCATACCATAGAAGGGTCTTTGTTAAGGGATCTCGAGTCCGGCTAAAGAGCGCTGAGATGGCACCAAGCGAAGAACGAACTGAACCAAGACTCTCTTAAAGGATGCGGATAGATTTCAGGCGTTAAGGAGAGGAAAGGGTTTAGTGCTGCTTTCCGACAAGACGTTTTGCTAAAGTCGGATTCATACCCGCCTTCCGCTGCTTTAGTGGTTGCCTTTCGCCTGGGCTTCCCAGCTCTAGCCGCTCTGGTAGCTAGCTCAGTTAGGGCATCTGGTTCAGCCAAACCAACCCTGCTCTGTCAGCTCTATCAGTTGGTGCAGCTCTGTAGTTAGGGTGCCTTAATGCCCAAGCCCAATACAATATAAGGGCGTGTCTTTCATTACTGGCTGACGCTAGTAGCTCTAGTTGCGCAATCAAGGGCTGTCGCATTAGTCGCAATAGGTTGATTGTAATAATCCGCCTTAGCAGTTGTGGCAGCTGGTATTCCTGCAGCTAAGTTCGGCTTGTCTTCTTCTCTTTCTAATGAAAAGAGAACTACACTTTTATCTTATCTCACGATTTGGATTCGAACCAATGAAGCCCTTTAATCAGGCCAATGAGTACCTTCCCGCTTAGGGGTCAGCGTGACGTAGACCTTTAGGCCGTGCCAAAAGAAGAACAGGAAAGACAAGGTCAGCGAGAAGGAGCTCGTTCTCTCCACTTTTTTTCCGGGGCTCGCTCTTGTAGCTCGCTGGGCAATCAACCGCAACAAATGGCTATTAACCCTTTCCTCCATGTCTTTATGATCCAACGCCCTCTTATACTCTTTAGTTTCGCTTTGCAAGTTCACAGCTCTCAAAGTCTGATGCAGCTATTCGACAAGCGACAAGTGTTGGTCTAATGACATACATACCAGAATTGTGTTGAGACCAATGAATTTCAGTCTTTCTTTCTTCCTTGTCGACTATTACTGATTCATCATTCTTTCGCCCTCTTTTCCTACCCGCGGAGTAGTCCTTGGATCGGGTGGACCAACACTGCGTGGATCGGTTTATTCCTCCGCTGGAGAGGTAGGGTGAGGAACGAACACAGTAGTTCTACTGCTGGGATTTCAGTCACTGCCGACCCCGATCAATAGTTTGTACAATAAGTTTCGGTGTATGGCGGCCGAGCTTCGTGCCCTTTCGTATTGGGCCGATCACGTCGACCCCATCCCCTATCTACCTCGCGATTTGAAGCTAGTAGATGAAGTCGGTAGAGAGGAAGAGAGTGTTCCTTCAGAGCGTTCTTCAATGTGGAGTGAGACTTTTAGTGGTAAACAAAATCTCTTCTGCAACTGGGGCGCTTCTGACCTTATATCGGTGGTTTTACCGAAGAAGAAGGTCTTTGCCTCGGAATATCCTGACAAAGACCATGTGCCGATTGATTACGAGATCTTTGATCCTTTCAATAACTTCCTTCGTGAAGTGGCCGATTTAATGCCTCTTCCCGATCAGGATGTGCCGACACTATCTGATTGAAGATTTACGAGTTTATCTTCGTCAGATGGAGCAGTTTATCAATGTGGACTTGGAGTCCCTTGATGACTATGCCGAAAGACACAAGGGTGCTGCATGTATAAGTCCAAAAGAGCTATTATCCACTGGTCGAGGAAGAAAGCTGGGATTCTTGCCTTCCTACCACGAATGGACTGTTTTGACTACTTTGACCCCCGCCACGGGGCAAGTCGGTTTCCTTGGTCATTCAAGCTCTTCTTTTCGTCTTCCTTTTCAGTATGGGAGGAGGGCGACATCGTGAGAAAGAAGTTTTTTTTGAATTGAAGCGTTGATCATGATGGTAATTTTGAATTCGTTAACATTTGGTCATTATTCGTCGGCTAGCAGCTTCCAAGCCAACGGTACCTTAGAAAGCAATTCCTACGATCGAAAGGCATAGGTTCCTGGGATGGAATCTGATTCTTCTTCAGATTGATTGAAGGCAAATTGAAAACCAACCACTCGAGCAGGACAAGAGCTGAAACACGTTCAAGCTCAAAGCTACTGGTTCCGTCATACTCTATTCTATTTCTTTCTACTCTCGAGTTACTGGCTTTCCTTTCGAGCAGACTAAGAAGAAGAAGAAGCCCACGGAGCGGTAGCAGCTACGACTTCTTCCTTCTGGGCTTACTTGCCAAGTCCAATAGCAACGGATTCTGTACCAGCAAACCATATTTCACCGGGTGTTCCCTCTCCGTTCTAGCTTTCTAAATAAGTCAGATCGGTGCGGGAAAAACTCCTAAATCAGTAAATCCGGAAGTTCCTGCCTTCCCCAGAGTTCTTCCAACGAGGGTTGGCACAAAAGCAGCAGATATTTTCACTAATAGCAAAGAATTCCATTTCCTCGAACCAGATTCTATTAGATCTTCCTATACCGTAATTCGCTAATCTCGATGAAAGAGCAGGTAACTACATAAGGCAGCTTTCCCCGCTCTGTCTTCTCTACGATTTACGGGTACTTACTCGTGCACGGAATCAAACAAGAGGAGGTTGCCTGATGGGACGTCGGCCTTTGCTAAGGACTTTGCCGGGGTTGAACCCCTCTCTTCTAGTAGCCGCCCTTCCTCCAAGACTTGAATCAGGAATATCTTTTCTGTACTATGCTGCCTTTGGCCCTGCGCCTGGTCTTTCTTCTTTATTGCCTTGGCCTTTCACCGGATATGGGATCGATCCCTTCCACCATTCCTCCAACAGATGCGGATGAATTAGCTGCCGTTATTCTTTCAACATTTGCAGAGCTAACCCCTGAAGTGACTTCAGTCCCGTGTTAGAGCTAACTGCTGCTTCTTCTATAGCAAGTGCCGAGCAGGAATCACAGCTTATTCGACCGGTAATGCCGTATGCCCGGCTATGAAAACCAATCCACCCAAGGCAAGGAGAAAGACAGCTGAACAAGACCATGCGGATAAGAGAAGAGTTGTGATTAGATTAGCACTTTCTCTTCCAGATCACCTAATAGACTGGCCTTACTTAGTGACTCTCCCCAGGAAGAGAAGGGGGAAGTCGAAAGATAACTTACAGGCTTTCCTCAAAGCTCACAGCTAGTCCTCTTTATTTCATCGAATTCCCAAGCAGGCGGATTAGAAGGTAAGGTGCCAAGGTCAAGGCTAAGCTTAGTCGAATTCTTCCCCTAGGTGAACTACCTTTAGCTTTCGAGAAGACAGTGAAAGCAGAAGACTAACTTGAGGATGTCACGTGGAAGCTTTCCTAAATCCATTTTTCGGAGCCGGGATCAAAACGACTTATATAAGTAAGGATATACCACCAAACCTGAGCCTTCCAAAATGCAACAGATTCCACTATAGCAACTCAACTCTTCAGATCAGGAATCGCCTTTCTTATCTATTTTATTTCACGCCCTGAGCCTGAGCTAACTCATTTCTCTTTCGACTGGAACTCCAACATCAGTTAATCCGGAAGTTACTTCGATACCTTTCCAAGAATAAGGATCTGCCTTACTTAAGCCCCGACTTCGCTACACTTGCTTCTAGAAGGAAGTTCCCAGCCGAAGGCCCAGGTCCTAGTACTACCTCTTAGATACGATACCGCCAAAGGAAAGCAGTCTAGCAGTCAAGTCACGAAGAAAGTCACACCGCTACCGCTACTTTATGCTTACCATGCCTAGCTCCACGCTAATGAAGTCACTTGGTCCTTACCAGAGTAGAGACTCCGCCTAGGGAGTTGCCCACCCTATCTCTATTCTATCTCTTTCACCGAAACCAAGGTAAACCGAAACCTAGACATAGAACTCCGTGAACGGGATCCACTACTTCTTTATTTATGATACCAGCAAATTCAACTGAAACTGATTCCACTTGAGAGCGGCATCCATCCCCGTGGTTATTTCGACAAGAAGGTATTTCAATTCTATAGCACCGTCTTCTTCCCTAAAATCTGAAAGGGATTGTGAACAAGAAAGGAAGTTAGGCCTTTTCCTAAAGCCCCAACCACCAAGAGCTGATTCTCGGCTTGGCTACGCTATTCTATTAAGGTTTCGCATCTCTCAAGCCCTGGTTGGCTACTGACTTGGCTTCGTTCACTCAACAATCATTGAATCGGGATCCAGAAGTGACTGAACTCCCTTTTGAGCTAACTGCATCGGTTATGCCGACAACAACATATTCTCTAGCAAAAGAAAGCACTGACCTAGACTAGACCTCTTCTACCGCATCAAGAGGAAATCCCGATCCCGCATTTGAGAAAGTTTCGCTATGCCCACAGCTCTTTCAAAGGAAAGCAGTCTTTTCAAGAAGAAAGTCACAGTCACACCGCTAATAAGCGGAAGAAGAGATTCCCAGCTACTCACTCTACTCTAATAAGACTAATAGCCGTACCGAAGAAGGTCAAAGAGTAAGAACTCGCTTTCGAGCTAACCAACCATGGAGCTACCTGCCAACAAGCAACAAGAGTTCTCATTCACGGCTAACTAAGCATTCGTTCGGAGTTGACAAGGGAGAGGGCGTACTTTCCTATATTATGTTATGATGGATAGACCGGCTGCACTCCCTTTGAGGTAAGTTCAGTTCCTTTTGATTCAATTGCAAGAAAACAACCTCTTTTTAGAGTTTTATACGAACACTAAGACAAACAGTCTATTTATAAGGATTCCTAAAAAATGAGAAAATAGACTAGACTATCATAATAAAGATATGACAGAAAGATCACTCTGCCTGTTGCATGCCCTTCTTCCTGGCAAAATCAGATCAAGAATAGCCTTTGGCTAGGAAAGCACAGTCAGACTAGTGCCACGCCCAAAGCACCAAGACTGCTTATTCCGCTAAAACAGCAAATAGACAGGACCGGGGTAGTCAAAATAGAGTCTCCGCCGAAATCGGTAATCTTTCGGGTGAAGCCTAGCGATTCACTGGACAATCCTCCTTCTTTCTTCTAATTGGTAAGAAAGCGGGTTTTCGCTCAGGTTCTTCCCTGACCTTAGATGGAGAAAGAAATGCTTAAGGGCCCTCGAAGCTGACGCGTCAGTCCTCTCTTATTGCTTTATTAGAACCGGCGTAAGGAGGTTCAGTCAAGTATAGTGCGGCTTATGGTTCTAGTAGCACAAAATATAGAAACTTGACTATGCTAGTTCACTCTAGAAGACCTAGTCTGACTATAGTTAGTAGTAGTATAGATTAGTTAGATTCGTAGAACAGAAGAAGAGCCTTTACTTGATATTATATTAGTAAAGCGCTAGCACCCGTATAGAGTAAGGGGATCTTCTGGATAGCAGCGAAGCCTTCCCTGTTCGTATGGAGACTTTGCTTCCCGTTCGCTGAACAAGCCCCCTGTTGCAACACTTAACTATGCTTCAAAGGGCGAACTCCACCTATTTTTGAGTTATTGAATTAGGCGATCC